TATATATTATGTTTTGGTTTGCAACAATATATACACATGCATATTAACTTATATTACTTATTGAAACGCTGTTCGAGCTTTACCTGTTTTAGGGGTTTGGCGGGAGAACAAGACTAGTTCGGCGTAGGGGGGTAGGGGGGTTTGTCGCTCAAAAACCCTTAAAATTGAAAAAGGGGGAGATAAAGAATTTAGGAGTTAAGGGCCATACTTTATGCACTTGATATAATTTAATGTTATTCTTTATGATAATGCTTTTCTAGTGTTACAGTTATGTACTTTGGCGAGCGAGAGCAAGTACAACCTTGTCAACTATTATTTAAAGGTGTCGCACATGCCAGATGAAAGGAGAGAAAAAAAAAAGAACCAAATGCATTTAAAAGAATGCCTTGGCTTGGTGGGTCATGGACAATTAGCACTCCACCATTAACCAGATGCCAGTATAATTATCCGAGTAGGGAGTTTTAGAACGTGTGGCCCTGAAATAGGAACCAGATGCCAGTAATAGTTCACCCTGTGCGACCCCCACGATATGTGCCCCTGATCCATCATGCAGAATATACATTCAGAAATAAACCAGTTGGTGGTTTCTTACTACATTAATTATCTGAGGTCCTATTTTTATTGATATGGGATATAGGATGTTTAAATGGAGTTATGAGGCATATTCGATTTATCAGCTTAAATTAACTTATTCGTGAGTTTTAAGAGAATGCTTATGTCTACCATAGTTGGATGTTGATGTTTGTATGTTCTATTTCAATAATGTAAGAATGACCTGAATGTGCCTAGATTCATGAATGTAAAATTATGCATTATATGTACCCCTGACATAATATATGTATGTCTACACGAATGTAGTAACATCATAGTAATAAGACTTACTATGATATATGGTACTACAGATACTGTATTACTATACATATATGGTTTATAGGACTAATAACGCGGAGTCACGCGGGTCAGAGAGTAGTTAAATTTAGAATCCTAGCTTTGGGAGTTAGGGGTGGGAGTTAAAATCTCTTCTCTTTGGGCACTAAGGGGGATTTTAACCCCCGATCTCCGGATTACAAGACCGGCGCTTTAAGGCTAAGCTACTAGGGCAGTTTTATTCAAGTGCCTTATTTTCCGCCCATCCTGCAATAGGAGTGAAAATTAAGAATAGTGAAAAGTAGAGCACGGATGCGATTTGGCCGATGAGGACGTATGGATGTTCCACTGGTATTCCCCCAATTCAGGTTAGGATTAGTATGTCTGCGACTAGAGCTCAGAAAAGAAGTTGTGTGACTGGTCGGAAGGTGAGCCCGCGTTGTTTAGATGTATGAAGAATGGGAACAACTAGGAGTACCAAAATGGAGGCCAGGAGGGCTAGAACGCCCCCTAGTTTGTTGGGGATAGATCGTAGGATGGCGTATGCGAAGAGAAAATATCACTCCGGTTTAATATGAGGCGGGGTCACTAAGGGGTTGGCTGGTGTGAAGTTATCTGGGTCACCAAGAAGATTTGGTCAAAAGAGGGCTAGGGCTGTAAGGGCTACGAGAAGGGCTGTGAATCCCAGGAGATCTTTGTATACGAAGTATGGATGAAAGGAGATTTTGTCAGTGTCTGAGTTTAGACCTACTGGGTTGTTGGACCCGGTTTCGTGGAGGAAGAGAAGATGAATTATTGTTGCTGCTACGATTACGAACGGGAATAAGAAGTGAAAGGCGAAGAATCGAGTAAGGGTTGCGCTGTCTACAGAAAAGCCCCCTCAAATCCATTGGACGAGTTCATTTCCAATGTAAGGGACGGCGGATATTAGGTTGGTAATGACTGTGGCCCCTCAGAATGATATTTGGCCTCATGGTAAGACGTAGCCTACGAAGGCGGTTATTATGGTTAAAAGAAAGAGGACCACCCCGATGTTTCATGTCTCTTGGTAGAGATAGGACCCGTAATATAGGCCTCGGGCAATGTGGATGTAAAGGCAGATAAAAAAGAAGGATGCTCCGTTGGCATGTATGCTTCGGATGAGTCAGCCATAGGTGACGTCTCGGCAAATATGGGTGACGGAGGAGTATGCGGTAGAGATGTCTGCGGTGTAGTGTATGGCTAAGAACAAGCCGGTTAAAATTTGTGCAATCAAACATAATCCCAGGAGTGAGCCAAAATTTCATCAGACTGAGATATTTGAGGGGGTGGGGAGATCAACGAGTGCATCGTTAGCAATTTTTAGTAGGGGATGGGTTTTTCGTAGGCTTGCCATTAAGGGTTCCTGTAGTTGAATTACAACGGTGGTTTTTCAAGTCATTGGTCTCGGTTAAAATCCGGGTGGGAATTATGACGTATCTTGTGTCTTTATTTCTGTTAGGGTTGATTGTGGGGTTAATTGCTGTGGCTTCTAACCCGGCCCCGTATTTTGCTGCTTTTGGGTTGGTTGTGGCAGCGGGGGTGGGATGTGGGGTTTTGGTGGGACATGGCGGGGCTTTCTTATCTTTGGTGTTGTTCTTAATTTATTTGGGGGGAATGTTAGTTGTGTTTGCTTATTCGGCAGCCTTGGCTGCTGAGCCTTTTCCTGAGAGTTGAGGTGATCGTTCGGTGGCTGGGTACGTAGTTGCTTATCTTGTAGGGGTTATATTGGCTGCCGGTTGGTTTTGAGGGGGGTGATATGAGGGTTCGTGGGTAGTAGTGGATGAGTTTAAAGAGTTTTTTGTTTTGCGTGGGGATTCAAGCGGGGTGGCGTTAATGTATTCGTTTGGGGGCGGGATGTTGGTGGTGTGTGCTTGGGTACTTCTCCTTACTTTGTTTGTGGTGTTAGAGTTGACTCGAGGTCTGGGTCGTGGTACACTTCGAGCGGTTTAAAGGGCAGTTAATAGGATGGCCAGTGTTGTAGTAAGTAGGAAGATTGTCAGATAGGTTTTGATTATTCCTCGCTGGGCGTTGCTTGTGGTGGTAATTATTTTTAGTTGGGCGGAGGCGAGTCCTTTGGGTCCAACTATTTCGAATCATGTTTGATCGACTAGTTGGGTGGCGGCGGTTTGCCCCAGGGTAAGATTGAGTTTGGGAATTAATCGGTGGATGGTTGCGGGAAAATATCCCAACATATTTGAGAAATTGTGGAGGGGGATGGTTGGTGTGGTTTTAAATTGTTTACTTGTCAGAGAGGCCAATTCTATGGCTGTGAGTAGACCAATAATTGTCACTGCTAGGGCGGCTAGTTTGAGAGAGGGTGATATAGTTATGATAGGGGTTTTGGACGGAAGGAAGTTTGAGGTAATAATGAGACCTGCGATAATGCTCCCTCAGGCTAGTCGTTTGATTGGGTTAATGACGGAGGGATTATTTTCGTTGATTGGTGAAAGTACCAGAAATCGTGGGGTGCCCATAGAGACAAAGAATACTACTCGAAAGCTGTAAACTGCGGTGAAAGAGGTGGCAATAAGAGTGAGGGTTAGGGCTCAGGCGTTTAGGTGTGAGGTGTTGAGGGCTTCGATGATTGCGTCTTTTGAGAAAAAGCCTGCTAGGAAGGGGGTGCCGGTGAGGGCGAGGCTTCCAATAGTAAGACAAGAGGAGGTGAGGGGTATGAGGTTGTGAAGTCCTCCTATTTTTCGGATATCTTGTTCATCATTGAGGCTGTGGATAATGGACCCTGAGCATAAGAAGAGTATGGCCTTGAAAAAGGCGTGGGTGCAGATGTGAAAGAATGCTAGTTGGGGCTGGTTTAGTCCGATGGTAACTATTATTAGGCCTAGTTGGCTGGAGGTGGAAAATGCAACGATTTTTTTAATATCGTTTTGAGTGAGGGCGCAGGTTGCCGTAAATAAGGTGGTTAGTGCTCCCAGACAGAGACAAATGGTAAGAGCTACCTGATTGTCTTGTATTAGTGGATGAAGGCGAATGAGTAGAAAAATACCAGCTACGACCATTGTGCTGGAGTGCAGGAGGGCAGATACTGGGGTGGGACCCTCCATGGCGGAGGGTAGTCAAGGGTGTAGACCAAATTGTGCTGATTTACCGGTGGCTGCGACGATTAGGCCAATTAGAGGAAGTGTTAAATCGAATTCTTTGGATGTGAAGAATATTTGTTGAATTTCCCATGAATTTAGGTTTATTGCGAATCAGGCTATGGCTATGATTAGTCCGATGTCTCCAACTCGATTATATAAGACGGCCTGAAGGGCTGCCGTGTTGGCATCGGCTCGGCCGTATCATCAGCCGATAAGGAGAAAGGATATGATACCGACCCCCTCTCAGCCGATAAATAGTTGAAATATGTTGTTGGCTGTTACTAAAATAATTATGGCTACTAAAAAGAGAAGGAGATACTTGAAGAATCGATTTATGTTGGGGTCTGCATGTATATATCATGAGGCAAATTCTAAGATGGATCAGGTGACATAAAGGGCAACAGGAGTAAAAATAATTGAGTAGTGGTCAAATTTAAGGCTAATATTGATATCAAAGGTTGCGGTATTTATTCAGTGTCAGTTAGTAACGATGGTTTCAACCCCTTGATCTAGAAAAATGAAAAGTGGAAGAAGACTTACTGCGAAGGCGGTGCTAACCCCTGTTTTGACGTGGGTGACGGCTCAATCGTTTTCTCGAGGGTCTGGGTTTAAGGTGGTGATAAGAGGGTATAAGAGGAGACCAAAGATTAGTATGAGGCTGGTTGAGAGGATAAGAGTAGTTGGCTGCATTGCTGCTACTTGGATTTGCACCAAGAGTTTTTGGTTCCTAAGACCAATGGATGAGCTGTTATCCTTTAGGAGCGTGAGTGAGCCGCGGAGTCAAACCGCGGGTTTAGGGGTTAGCAGTCTCTATTCGCCTTGGGCCTCTCTCGGTGGACAAGGGGGGTCTAACCCCTGTTTCTAGAATCACAATCTAGTGTCTTAATTAAACTATGTCTACAATGACATCAGCCTCACACGAGTTCGGGCTTAGTGACCAGTAGAAGAATGGGAATAAGGTGAAGGGTTATTAATAGGTGTTCTCGTGTATGATAGGGTGTTAATCCAATCATGTGGGCGGGGGCTGGTCCTCGTTGTGTTATAAGAAACAGGTATAATGAATAGCCTGCCGTGATTAGGGTCCCTAGGCCGGTAAGAACTAGGGTTCACGGGGACCAGTTAAATATTGTAGAGATAATTATGATCTCTCCCATTAGATTAGGGAGAGGTGGTAGAGCAAGGTTAGCTAGATTAGCGGTGAATCATCAGACTGCTGTTAAGGGGAAGAGTATTTGGAGTCCCCGTGCCAGCACTATGGTCCGGCTGTGAGTGCGTTCGTAGCTTGTGTTGGCTAAACAGAATAAAGCTGAGGAGGCTAGACCATGTGCGATCATAAGAATAATTGCTCCGGTGAAACCTCATGGGGTTTGAATGAGGATGCCTCCGGCCACTAATCCTATGTGACTAACGGAGGAGTAAGCAATTAGTGATTTGAGGTCGGTTTGTCGTAAACAGATAGAGCCCGTCATAATAATGCCTCAAAGTGCCAGTACAATAAATGGGTAGGCTATTTCTTTAGTAAGAGGATCCAGTATAATTATTATACGTATTATACCATATCCGCCCAGTTTTAGGAGAACGGCGGCTAGAACTATGGAGCCGGCAATAGGGGCTTCTACGTGAGCTTTGGGTAATCAGAGGTGAACGCCATACAAGGGTATTTTTACCAGAAAGGCAATAAGACAGCCCGCTCATCAAATTTTATCCCCTCAGGAGAAAAGGTGTATGGGTTGAGAGTATTGTAATGTTAATATTGATAGTGTTCCTGTGTTGTTTTGTAGAAGTAGAAGGGCAACTAGTAAGGGGAGAGAGCCTGCGAGGGTATAAAAAAGAAAATATGTTCCGGCGTTGAGACGCTCTGTTTGATTTCCCCAGCGGGTGATGATGATGAGGGTTGGAAGAAGTGTGGCTTCAAATATAACATAAAACATGATGATTTCAGTGGCCCCGAAGGCTATGATAAGAAATGTTTGAAGAAATGTCAGAAGTGAGATGTACGAACGTTGACGGCTAATGGGCTCGGAAGAGATGTGGTTTTGACTGGCCAGGATTATGAGGGGAAGAAGTCAGCAGGTGAGTACGAGGAGTGGAGTGGAAAGAGGGTCTGTTGCCAGGTAGGGGTTGGATGAAGATCAGCCGATTTCGGAGTTTCATTTTAATCAGGACAGACTGGCTAGGGCGATTAAAAGACTCTGAGCTGTTGCGGTGGCTCAGAGTCATTTAGTTGGGGTTAATCAGATTGTGGGGAAAAGCATGAGTGTTGGAATAAGAATTTTTAACATTGTAGGAGATTTAGGCTTTGAAGACGATCGGTTCCGTGAGTTCGTGCTGTGGCAACCAGTAGAGCTAGTCCTGCGCTAGCTTCACAGGCTGAAAAGGCCAAAAGAAGTAGGGGAGCTGAGGAGTATCCGGTTGCCTCTAGTTGAAGTGCTCAGAGAGAGAGTGCAATAAATAGTGATAATATTATTCCTTCTAGACATAGTAGGGCGGAGAGGAGATGGGTGCGATGAAATGCTAGGCCTATAAGTCCTAGAATAAAGGCTGAGCTGAAGCTGAAGTGTGCGGGTGTCATAAAGGGGTCGTGGATTTTAACCGCGATTTTCTGAGCCGAAATCAGAGGTCTTGCTTGGACTAACCCCCTATTCGGCCCATTCTAGGCCTCCTTGGGTTCACTCATAAATTAGGCCTAGGGTGAGTAGGGCTAATACTACAGCGGCTCAAAGAAGGGTGTTGACAGGAGTAAGTAGTTGATCTCCTCAGGGTAGGGGAAGTAGAAGTGCAATTTCCAGATCAAAAAGGAGAAAAAGAATAGCAATTAAGAAAAAGCGGAGGGAGAAAGGTAATCGGGCGGACCCTAAAGGATCGAAGCCGCATTCGTAGGGTGAGAGTTTTTCTGCATCGGGGGTTATTTGAGGCAGTCAGAAAGATACGATGGCCAGGATTGTGGAGAGGGTAATAGTAATTAATAGAACAGTTGTAATTAAATTCATTATCTTTCCTTGGAGTTTAACCAAGACTAGGTGATTGGAAGTCACTCGTACTAATTTTAATACTAGAAAGATATGAGCCTCATCAGTAGATAGATACATAAAGGAATAGTCAGACGACGTCGACAAAGTGTCAGTATCATGCGGCGGCTTCAAACCCAAAGTGGTGTTCTGAGGTAAAATGATATTGAATTTGTCGGAGTAAGCAGACTGTTAGAAAAGTTGATCCAATAATTACGTGTAATCCGTGAAATCCTGTGGCTACAAAGAATGTTGATCCGTAGACTCCGTCAGCGATAGTGAAAGGGGCTTCATAGTATTCTATGGCTTGAAGAAGGGTAAAGTAAAAGCCTAGTAGAATTGTTAAACTAAGGGATTGGATGGCCTCTTTTCGATTACCTTCCATGAGGCTGTGATGAGTTCAAGTAACTGTAACCCCTGAGGCGAGAAGAACAGCGGTGTTTAGAAGGGGTACTTCGAATGGGTCTAAAGGGATAATTCCGGTTGGAGGCCAACACCCCCCTAGTTCAGGGGTCGGTGCCAGGCTTGAGTGGTAGAAGGCTCAGAAGAAACCTAAGAAGAAAAAGACTTCTGATGTAATAAATAGAATTATTCCGTAGCGTAGGCCTTTTTGAACGGGGGGCGTGTGGTGTCCTTGGAATGTCCCCTCTCGAATTACATCCCGTCATCACTGACATATTGTGAGCAGGGTAAGAATTAAACCTAGGGATAGTAGTGTTATTGAATGAAAGTGAAATCAAATTGCGAGGCCAGATGTTAGTAAAAGAGCAGCGACTGCGCCGGTCAGGGGTCAGGGGCTTGGATCAACCATGTGGTATGCGTGTGCTTGGTGGGCCATTAGACGTTTTCTTGTAAATAAAGACTTAGTAGTAAAACAAATACGTAGGCTTGGATTATGGCAACTGCTACTTCTAGTAGCGTAAGAAGAAATAGTACTGCGACTGTTAAAATAGCCACTGTTGGTATTATTGACAGAAGTACAAATGCGGCGGTGGCGATTAATTGAATGAGAAGGTGCCCAGCAGTGAGGTTAGCAGTTAGTCGAACTCCTAGTGCTAGAGGTCGAATGAAAAGGCTGATGGTTTCGATGATGATTAGTACCGGAATAAGGGGAACGGGGGTCCCTTCTGGCAGGAGGTGACCTAGTGCGACGGTGGGTTGATTTCGTATTCCGATGATAATGGTGGCTAGTCATAAAGGGACTGCAAAACCTATATTTAAGGACAATTGAGTGGTGGGTGTAAAAGTATAGGGGAGAAGGCCTAGTATGTTGAGGGTAATAAGGAAAATTATTAAGGAGGTAAATAGGGCTGCTCATTTGTGTCCCCCTGGGTTTAATGGAAGAAGGAGTTGTTGAGTGAAAAGGTTGAGGAACCAGCCTTGTAGTGTTACAAGGCGATTATTTAGTCAACGGGTGGAGGGAGTGGGATAGAGAACTCAGGGAAGGGTAAGGGCTAGGGCTATTAATGGAATGCCGAGGTATACGGGACTTATAAATTGGTCAAAGAAGCTTAGTATCATGGTCAGTTTCAGGGTTCGGACTTAGCTTTTTCTGTGCTTAGTGCGGTTGGTTCATTGTTGAAGGTGTGACCGAGAATTTTAGGAGGAATTACGGTCAGAAATACTAATCAAGAAAATACTAGAATGGCAAATCAGGGGGCGGGGTTTAATTGGGGCATATCACTAGAGGTGATTGGATTCACCAGTCTTTAGCTTAAAAGGCTAACGCTCATTCCGATTTAGCTTCCTAGTGAGGCGTCTTCAAGTATTAGGGAGGATCAGTTTTCAAAATGCTCGAGGGGGACTGCTTCTACCGTAATTGGTATGAAGCTGTGGTTGGCTCCGCAGATTTCGGAGCATTGTCCGTAAAACACTCCGGGGCGTGAGGCGATGAAGGCTGTTTGATTTAGGCGGCCTGGTACCGCATCTATCTTAACTCCTAGTGCGGGGACGGTTCATGAATGTAAAACATCTTCGGCTGAGACTAAAACTCGGATGGGTGACTCCATGGGAATCACTATTCGATGATCTGTTTCGAGGAGTCGGAATTGGCCTGGGGTTAAGTCTTGTGTCGGAATCATATATGAATCAAAGGCTAAATCTTCGTAGTCCGTGTATTCATAGCTTCAGTATCATTGGTGGCCTATTGCTTTAATGGTGAGGTGGGGGTCGTTGATTTCGTCTATCAGGTAGAGAATGCGGAGGGAAGGGAGGGCAATTAAAATAAGAATAACTGATGGGAGAACGGTTCATACGATTTCGATTTCTTGGGAGTCTAGAATGTACTTGTTGGTGAGTTTAGTTGAAACCATTGCTACGATAATGTAAAGGATGAAGGTGCTAATAAGGAGCACAATCATAAGTGCATGGTCGTGAAAGTGGAGAAGCTCTTCTATTACTGGTGAGGCCGCGTCTTGGAATCCTAGTTGTGAGGGATGTGCCATTCTAGCTTGTAGCTCAGGACTCGCAGGGTTTTAACCTACAACTCTGCCTTGACAAAGCAGTGTAATGGCATTATTACTAGAGTCCTTAATAGAAGAAAGTGGCAGAACGGTTATGCGATTGGCTTGAAACCGATACATGGGGGTTCAATTCCTCCCTTTCTCGTTAGTTTGCTTGTACTTGAACGAAGGCTGGCTCTTCAAATGTGTGATAAGGAGGAGGACAACCGTGTAGTCATTCCACGTTTGTGGAGGTTAGTTCAACTGATAGTACTTCTCGTTTGGCGGCAAATGCTTCTCAAAGAATGAATAGAAACATGATGACTGCCACTATGGAGATCATAGAACCGATAGAGGAGACAGTATTTCACAGGGCGTAAGCGTCCGGGTAGTCTGAATATCGTCGTGGTATTCCTGCTAGGCCTAAAAAGTGTTGGGGGAAGAATGTGAGATTAACTTCGAGGAATATGACGCCGAAGTGAATTTTGGATCAAGTACTGTGAAGAGTATATCCTGAAAAGAGGGGGAATCAGTGTACAAATCCGGCCATAATTGCAAATACGGCCCCCATGGATAGGACATAGTGGAAGTGGGCTACCACATAGTATGTGTCGTGGAGTACGATGTCCAGGGATGAGTTGGATAAAACAATTCCTGTTAAGCCGCCGACCGTGAAGAGAAAGATGAAGCCTAGGGCCCAGAGAAGAGGTGTTTCTCATTTAATTGAACCTCCATGCAAGGTGGCCAATCAGCTAAATACTTTTACGCCAGTTGGGATAGCAATAATTATTGTTGCGGATGTAAAATAAGCACGGGTGTCTACGTCTATGCCCACCGTAAACATATGATGGGCTCAGACAATGAACCCTAGAAGTCCGATAGCTATTATGGCTCAGACTATGCCTATGTAGCCGAATGGTTCTTTTTTACCGGCGTAATAGGCGACAACATGTGAGACGATACCGAACCCTGGTAAAATTAGAATATAAACTTCAGGGTGGCCAAAGAATCAGAATAGGTGTTGATATAGAATGGGATCCCCACCTCCTGCCGGATCAAAGAATGTTGTGTTGAGGTTACGATCTGTAAGAAGCATAGTAATGGCTGCGGCTAAAACCGGAAGTGACAGGAGAAGTAGTACAGTCGTTACAAGAAGGGATCACACAAACAAAGGTGTTTGGTACTGGGAGATGGCCGGGGGTTTTATGTTAGTAATAGTAGTAATAAAATTGATGGACCCCAAAATTGAGGAAACACCTGCTAAATGGAGAGAGAAAATGGCGAGGTCTACGGAGGCACCGGCGTGGGCTAAATTGCCAGCCAGTGGAGGATAGACGGTTCAGCCTGTTCCTACTCCAGCTTCGACCCCTGAGGATGATAGGAGAAGGAGAAGTGAGGGGGGAAGAAGCCAAAAACTTATATTATTTATTCGGGGGAATGCTATGTCGGGAGCGCCCAGTATTAGGGGAAGTAGCCAGTTTCCAAAGCCTCCAATTATAATTGGCATTACTATAAAGAAAATCATTACGAAGGCGTGTGCTGTGACGATAACGTTATAAATCTGATCATCGCCTAGAAGAGCACCGGGTTGACTTAACTCGGCTCGAATAAGAAGGCTGAGAGCCGTGCCAACTATCCCGGCTCAGGCACCGAATACTAAATAAAGGGTACCAATGTCTTTGTGGTTGGTGGAGAAGAATCAGCGTGTGATTGCCACAGGTAGGGTGGCCGAGCATAGGCGGTGGGTTGTAGCCCCAAAGACAGAGGTTTGAGTCCTCTTCCTATCATAGTCCTGTGGTGGAGACCACATCAGATTGCAAATCTGAAGACGCGGGCTGACACCTGCCGGGGCTTTCCCCGCCTTGCTCGCCTATATGGCGGGGAAAGGTAGATGAATGCTCGCTGGTTTGAGTGCTTAGCTGTTAACTAAGAGTTTGTAGGATCGAGGCCTGCTCATCTAGGAAGGCTTTAGCTTAATTTAAAGTGTCTGGGTTGCATTCAGAAGATGTGGGATAAAGTCCTGCAAGTCTTATCAGGGGCTAGGAGATTTTCACTCCTACTTAGGGCTTTGAAGGCCCTTGGTCTTGTGTTATCCTAAACCCCCATGTTACTAATGCCATGACGGCTGGGGTTAAGGGCAGTAGGGCTAAGGCTGCGGTTGTTGTTAGTGACAGTGGCAAGGTGTTTTGTGTGTTAGGAAGACGTCAGGGAGTGGTTGAATTGTTGGTGTTGGGAGAGATGGTTAGGGTTATAGCGTAGCAGAGTCGGAGGTAAAAATATAGGCTAAGAAGGGCTGTAAGAGCTATGAGAGTGGCTGTAAGGGGTAGGCCTTGTTTGGTTAATTCTTGGAGAATTAGTCATTTAGGTATGAAACCGGTTAGAGGTGGGAGTCCGCCAAGTGAAAGTAGGACGAGGGCAGCGAGGGCTGCAAGACTGGGGGTCTTAGTTCAGGCTAGGGCTAGAGTATTAATTTTGGTGGAGGAAGTTGATTTTAGGGTTAGAAATGCTGCGGAGGTCATTGCGATATATGTACCAAGAGCTAGTAGGGTCAGATGGGGTGCAAATTGGAGAACAATGATTATTCACCCGAGATGAGCGATGGATGAGTAAGCTAGGATTTTACGTAGTTGAGTTTGATTTAAGCCCCCTCATCCGCCGACTAAGGCGGAGCAGATCCCGAGGGTTGTCAGTACTAAAGGGTGTATGGCGGGTGCGATTTGAATAACTAATGCGAATGGGGCCAGTTTTTGTCAAGTGGAGAGAATTAACCCTGTTGTGAGGTCTAGGCCCTGTAAAACTTCAGGTAGTCAAAAGTGTATGGGGGCTAGGCCTATTTTTAGGGCTAAGGCGATTATAGCTATTGTGGCAGCGGCCGGATGAGAAAGTTGGGTAATATTTCACTCCCCGATTATTCAAGCGTTGGTTGTACTTGCAAATAAAATTATAGCTGCGGCGGTGGCTTGTGTGAGGAAATATTTGGTGGTGGCTTCTACTGCTCGGGGGTGGTGTTGTTGTGCTATAAGGGGAATGATGGCTAGGGTGTTTACTTCAAGTCCTATTCATGCCAGGAGTCAGTGTGAGCTGGCAAAGGTGAGTGCGGTGCCTAGTCCCAGGCTGGATAACAATACAGTCAGTACATAGGGGTTCATTAGTAGGGGAAGGGGTTAACCAACATATTTGGGGTATGGGCCCAAAAGCTTAATTAGCTGACCTTACTAGGAAGTGGTGTAGTGGAAGCACCTGGAGTTTTGATCTCCTGAGCATAGGTTCGAGTCCTTTCTTTCTAAGGAATTGGGGGGATTTTAACCCTCATATATCATTCTATCAAAATGGTCCTTGGGTATTCGGGCACAATTCCTTGTGATTATAATTGTGGGGGGAGCCCTGCGAATGCGATTGGGAGGGCAATGTGTCATAATACAAGGGCTAGGGTTAATGGTAAGAAGTTTTTTCAGACTAGGTGTATGAGTTGGTCGTATCGGAATCGAGGATACGAGGCCCGAACTCAAAGAAAGACGACAGAGAGGAGTGCGGCTTTTGTTATAAAATTGATGGTGGTGAGTTCGGGTAGAGAGGGGAAGTGGGATGCGCCTAAAAATAGAATAGTTGAAAGTGTATTTATGAGTAGAATGTTGGCGTATTCGGCCAGAAAGAACAGGGCAAAGGGGCCTCCTGCATATTCTACGTTGAAGCCCGAAACGAGTTCCGATTCTCCTTCTGTTAAGTCGAAGGGGGCTCGATTTGTTTCTGCGAGTGTAGAAATATATCATATAGCGGCTAGAGGTCAGGCTGGGATAAGCAGTCAGATGCTTTCTTGGGCAACGTTGAATGTTTGTAGGGTGAAGCCCCCAGCAAAGATAATGATGGAAAGAAGAATTAATCCCAGGCTTACTTCGTAGGAGATCGTTTGAGCTACTGCCCGTAAAGCCCCGACTAAGGCATATTTTGAATTGGATGCTCAGCCTGAACCCAGGATGGAATAAACTGCTAGACTTGAAAGGGCTAGGACAAATAGAATTCCTAGGTTTAGGTCAGTTACGGGGTAGGGGATAGGTATGGGAGCTCAGAGGGTGAGGGCGAGGGTTAGGGCTAGTATGGGGGTGGCAAGGAATAGAAAGGGGGAAGATGTAGAGGGGCGGATGGGTTCCTTAATAAATAGTTTTACACCGTCTGCAATGGGTTGAAGAAGTCCGTAGGGACCTACGATGTTTGGACCTTTGCGATGTTGTATATAACCGAGTACTTTTCGTTCCAAGAGAGTTAGGAAGGCGACTGCTAAGAGTACCGGAATAATGTAGGCGAGGGGGTTGATGAGGTAGGTGAGTAAAATGGTGAGCATGGCTGGGGAGAGGATTTGAACCTCTGGTAGAAAGGGCTTAGGCCTTTTGCATTTACCAGGCTCTGCCACCCCAGCATGCCCTTATCTAGGGCTGAGGATTGCGCCCCTTTATCTAATTTAGTTGTTTGCATCAGATCGGGGTAGGGCTTACCGGAGGCATGGGCCCTTTCTTTCCGGTCCTTTCGTACTAGGAAAAATAGCATTACAGATAGAAACTGACCTGGATTACTCCGGTCTGAACTCAGATCACGTAGGACTTTAATCGTTGAACAAACGAACCCTTAATAGCGGCTGCACCATTAGGATGTCCTGATCCAACATCGAGGTCGTAAACCCCCTCGTCGATATGGACTCTGGGAGAGGATTGCGCTGTTATCCCTGGGGTAACTTGGTTCGTTGATCGGTTTTAACCGGATCATTTATGGTCAGATATTCTGAGGCTTGGAGGTGTACCTCTTGGCTTTAGGGATAATCCCGGTCCACGTGGGGGCTTTATTTTCCCCCGCGGTCGCCCCAACCGAAGACATGTTGATCATGTTTGCACTTTGTTCATACTTTTGAATTTGGTTGTTTAACGTGGTTGATCTTGTGTCTTAAGCTCCACAGGGTCTTCTCGTCTTGTGATGTTATACCCGCTTCTGCACGGGTAGATCAATTTCATTGACTTGGAAAAGGAGACAGCTAAGCCCTCGTGATGCCATTCATACAGGTCTTCATTTAAAAGACAAGTGATTGCGCTACCTTCGCACGGTCAAGATACCGCGGCCGTTAAACTTATAGTCACAGGGCAGGCGGGACCTCCTATGTTTTGATTTGCAGGAGGCGGTGTTTTTGGTAAACAGGCGAGGCTTGTGTTTGCCGAGTTCCTTCTTTTCCTTTGGGTCTTTCCTTTTATAGGCACTCCTGTGTAGGGCTAACGATGTGTGTGTGCGGAGTTTTCTGGGTTGCGTTTAAATCCGTAGTGCTCTCTTGGGTTGGGTTCGTTATTTGTTAGTGGGGGGTCCGAGCTAACTTACACATGTGCGGGGAGAAGGGCGTCCTTCTTATTACTCATTTTAGCATTGTCTCTCCTATGGGGGCATAGGGCGGCCTAATACTATTAGGGGGTTGGGGGAAGGTTATCAGAATAAGGGGTCTTTAGTCCGTCTGAGCTTTAACGCTTTCTGTGCAGGTGGCTGCTTTTAGGCCCACTGAAACGGTTGACCTTGTTGAGTAAGATCCTTGGCCTCCTGATAAGGTTGTGTCCTGGTTCAGAGGAGCTGTACCTCCTCTGACTAACTCCCTTTCTTCTCTCATGGTCTAGTATTTGTGTTACTGTTGTGACTTGAGGGGATAAGGGGCTGAACTATATCCATTTCTTAGGCAACCAGCTATAACCGGGTTCGGTAGGTTTGTCACCTCTACTCGGAGCTCTTCCCACTCTTTTGCCACAGAGACGGGTTGGCCCTATAATAGGCTGTCTCGGAGTAGCTCACTCGGTTTCGGGGTTCCGAACTAAAGTTCTCTTCGCTCGGATTGTGCTGGCTAAATCATGATGCAAAAGGTACGAGGGCTTATCTCTGCTTTTTTGGGCTTAAATGGGTTATTTCATTTCTCTTTCAGCTTTCCCTTGCGGTACTTTCTCTATTGCTTTGCGGTTCCCTTTCTGTCTCCCATACTAGGGCGGAAAAATGGTTTGTTTGTTATTTTTGGTTTTTATTGGGTTATTTATGTTGTTAATTTATTCTAGGTGGTTAAGCTAGCTGTTGAGCTCAGGGTGATCCAACTTGCATGGATGTCTTCTCGGTGTAAGGGAGGTGCTTGACTATCTCAGCCACACTCTGGTATTCCAAGTGCACCTTCCGGTACACTTACCATGTTACGACTTGCCTCCCCTTGACGGGTTAATTTTGTTAATTACTTTAAAGTTAGGGGTTCGGGGAGAGTGACGGGCGGTGTGTGCGCGCCTCAGAGCCGGATTCAAAAGAACTCTCTATTTCCTTTTTACTGCTAAATCCACCTTCGGGCACCCATTTCATGGTGCCGTTCGTAGTATTCTGGGTCAGAAAATGTAGCCCATTTCTTCCCACCCCGTACGCTACACCTCGACCTGACGTTCTGGGTTGTGCCCATTTTGCTTACTATGGGACCTTCACAGGGTAAGCTGACGACGGCGGTATATAGGCGGGGTTAACAAGGGGTGGTGAGGTTTAACGGGGGTTATCGGTTCTAGAACAGGCTCCTCTAGGTGGGTCTGAGGCACCGCCAAGTCCTTTGGGTTTTAAGCTAGCGCTCGTAGTTCCCTGGCGGATGTTTGTTGTGAGGTTACATCTAAGTTTACGGCTGAGCATAGTGGGGTATCTAATCCCAGTTTGTATCTCAGCTATCGTGGGGTCGGGTGGGCTTGAATAAAGCTACTTTCGTGATAGGGCTTCGTGCCCCCAGGTGCGTATGACGGCCTAGGGGGTCTTCGGCTTTAGTTGGGTGAACTCCATAACCACTCTTTACGCCGCACCTATCAACTGGGGCCTCTCGTATAACCGCGGTGGCTGGCACGAGTTTTACCGGCCCTCTTAACTTTAACTAAGTCAAGTTTTCACTTATGGCTTAATGTTTACCACTGCTGAGTTCCCTTGGGGGTGTGGCGTAGCAAGGCGTCTTGGGCTGGTGAACGTGCCTGATGCCGGCTCCTCGTCCCCGGACGGGGGATTAAGGGCATCCTCACAGGGGTGCGGAGACTTGCATGTGTAAATTGAGCTAAAGCTGATAGTAAAGTCAGGACCAAGCCTTTGTGCCTGCGGGATTTTTGGGAATCCATCTTAACATCTTCAGTGTTACGCTTTACTTAAGCTACGCTAGC